TCGAACCAAGCCTCCGCAATTTCAGAATCTCCCTGTCGAATGGCCTGTTCTCCCCGGTCGGAATAGGGGGTTCAATTCCTTCCCTTAGAACCGTACTTGAGAGTTTACTACCTCATACGGCTCAGCATTCAATTCTTGTGGTGTCCCATTTTTTTAATCTACTCTAGATAATCTAATATCTAATTGAATAATGAGATTTTTCATAGATCTATCCAATTTTTTCTCGGGTTAACCAAAAGAGGTTAATTACATGAGTTTCAAACTTTCATTTTGATTCAAAGTCCGTTTTTTTAGTTTTATCTTTTCTCCCACCTTCAGAAGAATAAAGCATAAGCATTTCCACTCTCGCTAGAATTTTCTGAAAGTTAACTATCTCGGTTTCATAGAAAAATTTATATAGAATTTTCGAAAAAGACTTTTCTTTATTATGAAGAAAAGTCTTACTATCTTTGGGATCTGCTGCTACACCGCTGCTCAATCCTTTAGGGGATCGCCTTTATTACATAAGTCGATTCCTACCTTTTATCTTATATCATCACAAAAGTAAGTAAGCAGTTCTTATTGTATCGGCCCAAAACCTCACTAATTGATCTTTACGGTGCTTTCTCTATCAATTAGATCCTTTATCCATAGAATAAAGTATCTAGGCATATCCATTTCTTCATATTTTGACTTCTATGAAGTTCCTTTTTTCTTTGCTACAGCTGATAAAAATCGTTTTTTTTTACGATGCATATGTATCAATTTTTTTCTCGGCATTTTTTCTAGTATTTGCTAGTGGATTCGCTCTTTTCTCTTCCCCCGTTTCTTTCTATAGTGGAGATAGTCGCACGTAATGACAGATCACAGCCATATTATTAAAAGCTTGGGGTAAGAACGGGTTTCGTTCTAGTGCCCGAAAATAATATTCCAAAGCTTTCGTGTGTTCTCCATTACTTGTGTGGATAAGGCCTATGTTATAGAGTATATAGCTTCGATCATAAGGATCAATTTCTAGTCGCATAGCTTCATAATAATTCTGTAAAGCTTCCGCATAATTTCCTTCTGACTGAGCCGACATCCGTTACGGTCGTCTTCGATTCAAAGAATCTCCGTTTCAGAACCGTACGTGAGATTTTCACCTCATACGGCTCCTCCCTTATGTGCATAATGAGAATAATACATGGAATCAAAAAAGATTGAAATATTCGCATTATTGACTGAGCGGGGCTAGTGTTTTTACAAGAAATCTCTAGCCAACCTTCCCGCAAAAGATCTTTTCTTAACATCAAACGTGTTGATACTAGATAAAAAAAAGGTAACTTCAACAATTTCTTTGTCCCTCACGCCCCTTAATTTCGAGGAATTCGTCACTTCAACAGTCTTCGATGGTTATACGTGTATCCAAAATACGAACGAGATGGATGTTTGTTGGCCCAACCATTCTTCTGAGTTCCGATCTTGATAAGGAAAGGGTATCAAATTTCTAACAAAGTTTTCGTGTTGTTGATTCCTAGGCGTAGTGCTTCTTCCTCTATGCCACCTATTGGTACTCATGGAGCGGGGTTGACCTGCAATACATAAATAACCCACATAGGTGTAACCTTTCGCTCAATACTAGAATCGCCAATTGAAGCATCTGAGGCTGCATTAATCGTGGATACACGACAGAGGGAGTTGTTTTTTTACAAACTTCACCCCCAAAAAGCGTAAATTTTTTTTTTTACTTTTTTCTTTATTTTCTATCCCGAATCACGTGTCTTTCTTCTAAGGATCAAACAAATAAGAATAATCAAATCGCACCATCTCTGTAATAGGTAAATGCCTCTTTTTCCCCTGAAGTTGTCGGAATTATTCGTAATAAGATATTGGCTACAATTGAAAAGGTCTTATCAATAAAATTTCCATTTATCCTTGATCTAGGCATAGATAGCAATCCATTCTATAATTCTTTTCATTACCTCTCGTGAGAAAATGATCCCACAAACAAAGGAATTGCACAGTACGAAATAACATAAAAACAGACTCATTAAAAAAAAATAGGATCGTTTACTCAAATTCTTTCTTTTTGCCAGGCATGAATAATAAGAAATATTTGAATCCGATTCGATTTCATCCAAATGGAGTAGTATAAGAATGAAGGGAACTATTCCGATTCCATCAAAATGGAAGAATCAAAGCATTTTTCCTAGAGATTAAGATAATTCAAGAATTTTGGATTGACTAAGGAAAAAGAATCGAATAATCATTTGATGATGAAAATAGAATAACGGCCTATTTTGTGTTGTGTGCACACCGGGTATACACTATCCAATCAAATATAAAAATCCCCGTGGGTGGTTTATGAATTTTCAATCAATCTCCAAGGTAAGGGGTTAAGAGATCTAAAACTGGAAAATAATTTTCGAATTCCAGTTTTATGGAATCCGGAAATAGACTGATAGTTTCAACAGAAGCATGATCTAAAGGTATCCATTAACCATAGTCTAAAAAAAATAGATAGACGGATCGTTTGATTCAT